TATAAGACTCAAATGGTTGTCTTGGATCCATAATGAAACCTATGGATCTTTTGGGTTGGTCTATTCTTTTACTACATAGTTTCTTGTATTATTAACCATTTTTCTTCTTTGATGCGAAGACATAGGAAAAAACTCTTTATCATTCTGTTTCGAATGAAGGGGAGTCTCTCCTAGTACTACCAATGACTATTCATTCTTATCTTGTATCTTTTTTTTTTTTTTATTCTTTGACGATCCGATCGAAATTCTCTTGGTTGACAAAAGGTCCCTTTGTATACGATAATCATATCGTATCTGATCAAAAACTTTATTTCTCTTATATCATATATCATTAACCATTTTTTTTTTATTTTTTAGGAGACAAAAATTTATGAAAAATAAAAGTGGGGGTCAAAAAAACTCTATGGTTTTTCTTCATTTTATTAAGAAGGAATTAAAAAGCGGTTATGGGATAACTCAATCGACGGATAATCTTGGTCCTAGTGAAACTGAAAATACTAATGAACAGGAAGATTCCACTAAAAAAGGTAGGGATAGAAACGTTATCCCCGCGTGCGCTTTTGGTGAAAGTGAGGGGTCCACTATAGGAACCCCCGCGGAGAGTAGGGATTTCACGAGTGATGAAAGTAGTGAAGCCGAGGGTTCTATTATCGGAACCCCTGTGGAAAGTAGTGACTTCGCGAGTGATGAAAGTAGTGAAGGCGAGGGTTCTATTATCGGAACCCCTGTGGAAAGTAGTGACTTCGCGAGTGATGAAAGTAGTGAAGGCGAGGGTTCTATTATCGGAACCCCCGCGGAAAGTAGTGACTTCGCGAGAGATGAAAGTAGTGAAGGTGAGGGTTCTGTTATAGGAACCCCCGCGGAGAGTAGTGACTTCACGCGGTCTAACGACCTCGACCCAAGAAAAAAAACCAAGCATTTATGGGTTCAATGCGAAAATTGCGAAAAATTAAATTATAAAGAAATTTTGAAATCAAAAATATATATTTGTGAATACTGTGACCATCATTTGAAAATGAGTAGTTCCGAAAGAATCGAACTTTCGATTGATCCCGGCACCTGGGATCCTATGGACGAAGACCTGGTATCTCTGGATCCCTACGAGGAGCAAAGAATTCAAAATAAAATTGATCAAATAATAAATAAACTAGAGACGTTAATATTCACGAAGTTTCTCTTTATTCAAACTAAAGATCCTATTGAGCAAAAAAAGAGAATTCAAAAACAAATTGATCAAATAAACAGGATATGGTTATTAACGTTTGAGTCAGATGAATTGGATTCCGGGGTTGTTGAATTGGATTCGGATGAATTGGATTCGGATGAATTGGATTCGGATGAATTGGATTCCGGGGTTGTTGAATTGGATTCGGATGAATTGGATCTGGAGGTGGAAAGAATTCACGATCAAATAAACACGTTATTATTAACGGAGACTAAAAAGAAAGATCCTATTGAGCAAAGAGAGATAATTTTAAAAATTTTTTCTAAAATAAAGACGGGCTTAACGGAGAGATTAATGGAGGGGTTAATGGAGGCTATGCCGGAAGAGGTTAGTCAATTGGATTTGGAGGGTGTTGAGGTGGATTGGAATGAATTGGATTCGGATGAAGATGATTGGGTTCGGAAGCATTTGGTGGAATTGGATTCGGATGAATTGGATTCAGATGAATTGGATTCCGAGGCTGTTGAATTGGATTCAGATGAATTGGATTCAGAGGCTGTTGAATTGGATTCAGATGAATTGGATTCAGATGAATTGGATTCAGAGGCTGTTGAATTGGATTCGGATGAATTGGATTCAGATGAATTGGATTCAGATGGATTGGATTCCGAGGCTGTTGAATTGGATTCAGGTGGATTGGATTCAGATGGATTGGATTCAGATGGATTGGATTCCGAGGCTGTTGAGTTGGATTCGGATGAATTGGAGCCTTATGGGGATTATATTGATTCTTATCAAACAAAGACAGGATTAACGGAGGCTGTTCAAACAGGCGTAGGTCAACTAAATGGTATTCCTGTAGCAATTGGGGTTATGGATTGTCAGTTTATCGCAGGTAGTATGGGGTCCGTAGTTGGGGAGAAAATCACCCGTTTAATTGAGTACGCTACCAACCAATGTCTACCTCTTATTATAGTGTGTGCTTCGGGGGGGGCGCGCATGCAAGAAGGGAGTTCAAGCTTGATGCAAATGGCTAAAATATCGTCTGCCTTATATGCTTACAAATATCAAGCAAAGGAAAAGTTAGTTTATGTAACAATTCTTACATCCCCTACTACCGGCGGGGTAACGGCTAGTTTTGCTATGTTGGGAGATCTCATTATTGCCGAACCCAACGCCTACATTGCATTTGCGGGTAAAAGAGTAATTGAAGAACTATTGAAGGTGGAAGTACCGGAAGGTTCACAGGAGACTGAAAATTTATTTGAGAAGGGCTTAGTCGACCTAATCGTACCACGTAATCTTTTAAAAAGCGTTGTTACTGATTTCTTGCAGTTCCACGGCTTCGTTCCTGTGAAGTCAAATTAAATCAAGTATTAAATCAAGTAGAGTACGCTAAGTTCAATTAGTCGAGTTAACTATTTGATTTGTAGGAAACAAGAAGAATTTTTTTTCTTCGACGACCTAAGATCTAATTGGAAAAAGAAAAATTGCGGATAACTCTTTTTTTGACCCAGCTTACCGATTACTAATTAAGTTAAAAAATCACTAGCAACTCAGCCCTTTATCCGGGTGAGTTGCTCCTTTTTTTGAAATTTGGCAACTAAAACGTATTTTGTCTTACGTATATAATCCGATTCAAATATCGAAAAGATAGACGTTTTTTATCTTTCTCCATCTCCCAAATCGAATTCGAATATGTAAATGAATAAATGAGTCATATCATAAAATCATATGAAAATCCTAAAAGATAGTGTAATAAAGTATCAATTTCCATCTTTCGATAATTTCTAAGAAACTCTTTCTTTATGAAATTATTATTATAAGATAAGACAAGAACAAAACACAAAGAAATGAAGAAAAATAAGAAATCATACATACTTTTCATATAGAAAGACGAATAAGTCTAAGAAATTTAGAACTAACTAAATGGACTTATTCTATAGATCCGCTTTAGATACTTATATCTCTACTAAGAATTTTCAAATTCATTATTCATTAGTATTATTGCAGAAATTGAAAATTACTACTACTAACTACAAATTCCTAATAATTAGAATTAAGAATTATTATTATTAGAAATCTAAAATATTCAAAAAAAAAATAACAGGTGCAAATAGTCAACCGAGGTACCCCATTTTATGACAACTTTCCAATTTCCCTCTATTTTTGTGCCTTTAGTAGGCCTAGTATTTCCAGCACTTGCAATGGCTTCTTTATTTCTTCATGTTCAAAAAAACAAGATTGTTTAGAGCTCGGGGCTCATTCGTTTTTTTGAAACTAAGATTTGTAGCATAATTTTTTCGGGAAATGGAGTCTAAACTATTTTTTCCGCCGAAAAAGTACTTATGTCTGTAGAAAATGATCTATAGGTAAATGAATTCTAGCTGGTTTCAACAGGATCATTTGATTTAATGACTTAAATTTGTAAAGTTGGTGGATCTAGGTGTATATCAATATGTATATTTGGATCATATGTATGGAGGTTATGTTATTATTATTTTAGATCGAACCAATTTGATGAATTACTCCTTACTACTTATAAATGGTTCATCTCAAACTAGTCCCAGTTCCTATCAAACTAGGACTAGTTGATGAGAGTTCCTTTCGAAACACAAAAGGAAAGTCAAAATAATTTTGGGTATTCTCCCAATTCCAATAAAATGAAATCAGATCAAGTATGAGTTGGCGATCAGAACATATATGGATAGAAGTTATAACGGGATCTCGAAAACTAAGTAATTTTTGCTGGGCCCTTGTCGTTTTTTTAGGTTCATTAGGATTCTTAGTGGTTGGAACTTCTAGTTATCTTGGTAAAAATTTGATATCTTTTTTTCCGTCCCAGCAAATCATTTTTTTTCCACAGGGGATCGTGATGTCTTTCTACGGGATTGCGGGTCTCTTTATTAGTTCCTATTTGTGGTGCACAATTTCCTGGAATGTAGGTAGTGGTTATGATCGATTCGATAGAAAGGAAGGGACGGTGTGTATTTTTCGTTGGGGATTCCCTGGAAAAAACCGTCGCATATTCCTTCGACTCCTTCTAAAGGATATTCAATCCATTAGAATAGAAGTAAAAGAGGGTATTTATGCTCGTCGTATTCTTTACATAGATATTAGAGGTCGGGGGACTATTCCGTTGACCCGGACTGATGAGAATTTGACTCCGCGAGAAATTGAACAAAAAGCTGCAGAATTGGCCTATTTCTTGCGCGTACCAATTGAAGTCTTTTGAGAAAAAAAGGAATTGGGCTGAAGAACCAGTGCTTTCTCAGCAGGAGTAAAAAATACAATAATCTTTTTTCTATAAGAAAAGATTTTCGGAAGTTTCACCTGAACGTTCAGTCGAGTCAAAGACAACCTATATACTCTGGAACAACTATAAAACAAAACTCTTTTTTCTTCATTTGAATTCGAAGCGAAGTCTTAGTCTATTTCTGTATTCTCTCTAGATATTGAAACAAAATCACAAAAAAATAGATTTGATACCTTGTCTAGAACTCACGCGTGAAAAAACTATTAGATCACAGAGAGTCGACGGGGTTAATTAACAATTCAAAGATGAAAAATGGCAAAAAAAAAAGCACTCACCCCCCTTTTGTATCTTGCATCTCTAGTCTTTTTGCCCTGGGGGATTTCTTTCTCATTTACGAAAAGTATGGAATCTTGGATTACTAATTGGTCAAATACTGGTCAATCCGAAATTTTTTTGAATGATATTCAAAAAAAAAATCTTCTAGAAAAGTTCCTAGAATTAGAGGAAATCCTCCTGTTAGATGAAATTTTTAAGGAATACTCGGAGACACATCTACAAAAGTTTTCTACAAGAATCCAAACGATCCAATTAATCACGATACACAATGAAGATCGTATTCATACGATTTTGCACTTATCAACAAATATAATATGTTTTGTTATCCTAAGCGTCTATTCTATTTTAGGTAATGAAGAACTTGTTATTCTTAACTCCTGGACTCAGGAATTCCTATATAACTTAAGTGATACAATAAAAGCTTTTTTGATTCTTTTAATAACGGATTTATGTATCGGATTTCATTCCCCCCACGGGTGGGAGCTAATAATTGGTTCTGTCTACAAAGATTTTGGATTTGTTCATAATGAACAAATTCTATCTGGTCTTGTTTCCACCTTTCCAGTTATTCTGGATACTCTTTTTAAATATTGGATTTTCCGTTATTTAAATCGTGTATCTCCGTCACTGGTAGTTATTTATCATTCAATGAATGATTGAAAAATGATCCACCAATAGTAATCTAATCCAAAAACTTTCTATCCGGTGGATTTTGCATTCCAGAGTACTTCAGTCAAATTCTAGTAAATAGCAAAATCGTGGATAGCGACTTGTACTAGCGACCTATCCCAATTTATTGTAGAAATTTTCGGATCAATGATTAGACTATGCAAACTCGAAATACTTTTGCTTGGATAAAGGAAGAGATTTATCGATCTATTTCCGTATCACTGATGATATGTATCATCACCCATACGTCGATTGCAGGTGCATATCCCATTTTTGCACAGCAGGGTTATGAAAATCCACGAGAGGCGACCGGGCGTATTGTATGTGCCAATTGCCATTTAGCTAACAAGCCAGTGGATATTGAGGTTCCACAAGCGGTACTTCCAGATACTGTATTTGAAGCAGTTGTTCGAATTCCTTATGATAAGCAAGTAAAACAAGTTCTTGCTAATGGTAAGAAAGGCGGTTTGAATGTAGGGGCTGTTCTTATTTTACCGGAGGGTTTTGAGTTAGCTCCTTCCGACCGTATTTCTCCCGAGATGAAAGAAAAGATAGGAAATTTGTCTTTTGTGAACTACCGCCCTGCTAAAAAAAATATTCTTGTGATAGGGCCTGTCCCCGGTCAGAAATATAGTGAAATCACGTTTCCTATTCTTTCTCCCGACCCCGCTACTAAGAAAGATGTTCACTTCTTAAAATATCCTATATACATAGGAGGGAATAGGGGAAGGGGTCAGATTTATCCCGACGGAAGCAAGAGTAACAATACAGTTTATAATGCGACGGGAGCGGGTATAGTAAGTAAAATCATACGAAAAGAAAAGGGAGGATATGAAATATCCATCACAGATCTGTCGGATGGACGTCAAGTGGTTGATATTATCCCTCCAGGACCGGAACTTCTTGTTTCCGAGGGTGAATCCATCAAATTGGATCAACCATTAACCAGTAATCCAAATGTTGGTGGATTTGGTCAGGGAGATGCTGAAATAGTACTCCAAGATCCATTACGTGTCCAAGGTCTTTTGTTCTTCTTGGGATCTGTTGTTTTGGCACAAATCTTTTTGGTTCTTAAAAAGAAACAGTTTGAGAAAGTTCAATTGGCCGAAATGAATTTCTAGATTTGCGAATTTATCGACATCAAATTCGTAATAAAGAACCCACTTCTTGTTGAAGATTATGTAGGATCAAAAAAAAAAAAATGAAATTCTGAAAAACCTTTTATTTTCTTTATGATTTTTTTTTTTAGACAAATTTGATTAGTACGACTATGTGATTTTTTCTAGATTTTAATGGGAGGCATTTGATTCAATTTCAATTCAACTAGAATCCAATTGGTATAGATATTCGTATAAATATATAATAAATGGGTAATAGATAATAGAACGAACTAGAAATGTGGGAAACAAAAAAGTCTAGGAGGGATTATTCGTCTTCCTACTCTTTCGATACAAGAAAAGGAATTTTATCTACCCCTTTCTTGTGTCGAAAGAGTAATGATTTTTTATTCTGTTCGTAAAAAAAGCCTAGTCTTGGTGTCGGTTTTCCAGATGTATCAGAATTTTTTTTATTACATACAAAAAAATTACATTACAATAGAACAATAGAGTAGTGGACAAAAAAGGGGGCAGGTTCCTTTTCATTTTATTAATTAATGAAATTCTATTCATTAAAATAATGAAAATGAAATAGAACTTATTATTCAAAAAGGAACTTTCCATTTTTCTGAAATAGTAAAATAAAAAAACGAAATATAAATATAATAAATATATATAATGGAAATAGAGTATAGAAAGTATTTGTCGAAAGAAATATATAGATTACGCTAAGTTGCGTAATTTTCCCTTTTGTCTAACTTGGAACGTATCCATAGATACTATCAAGATCAAAGAACGGGTATTTTGAATTTGGAATCAATGATAAAGTGCATTTAAAAAACTGCACCAGAGAGTGGGCTTTTTTGCAACAGCCGAAAAAGAAATCTGCCTTGCCATTTACACTACACGAAAAAAATCTGATTCTTAAGAACCCAACGGACCCTTCCCCTTGAATCAGACAAAGAAAGAAGGGAATC